TAATACTTATTGGAATAGAATTATTTAGAATCGAATTAGGTACTAGGTTTCGTGTGAATTGCAAAATACCTCCTTTGTTCCAACACTTCTACTTTGGACTAAGAAGGGGAAGGAAGGAAGAAAGTGAGTGGGTAACACTAATTCCTCATCCTCAAATCAGTCCTTCCCATGGTTTATTTTCTCAACGAAAACGAATAAGTAATTGTGTAGGGGCGATCTTTTGATATAATGTGAAAAAGCAACCTGCAAGTCCAAGACCATAAAAGAAATACGTATTTCTCATATTTCTTTTCTCGGATTAAACAAAAGGATTCGCAAATAAAAGAGCTAATGCTACAACCAATCCATAAATTGTTAAAGCTTCCATAAAAGCTAAACTAAGCAATAAAGTACCTCGTATTTTTCCCTCTGCCTCGGGCTGTCTCGCAATACCTTCTACAGCTTGGCCCGCAGCAGTACCTTGACCAACTCCAGGTCCAATAGAAGCAAGCCCTACAGCCAATCCAGCAGCAATAACGGAAGCGGCAGAAATCAGTGGATTCATGATAAGTTCCTCACACACAAAAAAAGAAATGGTTAATGATACAATCAACCAATGAATTATGACTTAATTATTCCATTACTAATATTCATCCAGTCAAAATAAGTAAAAACTCCGAATTGAAATAGAAAAGAAATAATAATATTATTGAATCATTAGAAAGACTTCATCTTTTTTAGTTCCTATTTGTAAAGTCTTTCTCAATCAATACAACTTAAGTTTTTTCCATTTCCTTTTTCTAATCAGTCTTCGATCTTTTTCTTTATTTTATCTGTTTATTCATTCAATTCACAGTCAAAAACGAAATGGAAGGACTTCGGTCGGCATCCCTATCTCAAGTAGGGCAAATTCGATATTACTTCATATATAACTTGTCAATATCTAATATCAAATATACATATGTTTCTTCCATAACGTAAACCGACTATTCTATCTTAAATTCAATCGGATTTTCTAATCATTCTTCGAAACATCTAATCTACAATAGTTAACTTATAGTCATTAGATTCCACATACCTGGCGCAACCCCTCTGTACTAACCAACTCCTTTTTCTTTTATTTTAAACTTCACTTTTCGAATATCATTTTTTCTATTACCATAAACTGTATTTGTCTATTTAGAGAATACAAATAGATTATCTTGATAGAATAGAAAGAGTATCTTGAGCCACACATATATTGCCTTGATCTAAGCTAAAAAGGACTCTTCCTATGACTAATCAATGATGACCCTCCATGGATTCGCCTATATAAGCTGCAGCTAAGGTTGCAAAAATAAGAGCCTGAATACCACTTGTAAATAATCCAAGGAACATGACAGGTATAGGAACCACTAAGGGGACTAAAGAAACAAGAACAACAACTACTAATTCATCCGCTAATATATTTCCGAAAAGTCGAAAACTAAGTGATAGAGGTTTTGTGAAATCTTCTAAGATGTTAATGGGTAAAAGAATTGGAGTTGGTTGAATGTATTTACCAAAATAACCTAATCCTTTTTTTGTAAGACCCGCATAGAAATAGGCTACTGACGTGAGTAAAGCTAAAGCAACAGTAGTATTTATATCATTCGTGGGTGCGGCTAACTCCCCGTGGGGTAACTGTATGATTTTCCAAGGTAAAAGAGCCCCTGACCAATTAGAAACAAAAATAAATAGAAACATAGTCCCAATAAAGGGAACCCAAGGGCGATATTCTTCTCCAATTTGAGTTTTGCTCACATCTCGAATGAACTCAAGGACATATTCAAAGAAATTCTGACCGCCAGTCGGAATGGTTTGTGGATTCCGAACAGCTATAGCAGCCGAACCTAATAAGATAGCAATTACAACCCAAGAAGTAATAAGTACCTGACCATGGATTTGGAAACCCCCTATTTGCCAATAGAAATGTTGGCCTACTTCCACACCGGATATGTCGTATAACCCCTTTAGTGTGTTGATTGAATATGATAGAACATCCATATTGTCCTCTGATAGAAATATCACTTTAAAAGAAATTAATTATTTTGATTCAACCATCTCTTTCTCGACTTGTCTACTTGAATTTGATTTTTTATTTAGGATACCCATTAATCACATAATATCCCCAATTTTTATATTTTTATTTTGAGATTCAGGAATAGTAACCGATTCCATTTCCATTATAGAGTTTACGAAGTCAATTTTCGATTTGATTATTATGAATCAAGGATTTCTTATATAGCTAGAACGGCCCTCACTAATTGCAAATACTAATTTTGTAAGAATTAATCGGATTGAAGCTATAGCGTCATCGTTCGCGGGAATCGAAATATCCGCAAGATCTGGGTCACAATTTGTATCGATTAAACAAATCGTTGGAATTCCCAAAGTAATACATTCTCGAAGGGCCATATATTCTTCTTGTTGATCAACGATGATTACAATATCAGGCAACCCTGTCATATATTTAATCCCACCCAGATATGTTTGCAAGTGA